TTCTTCTTCCCTTTTTTCGGAAGATTCGGAAGAAAAGGAGGATCCGGACAAAATCGATGAAACGGAAGAGATACGAGTGAATGGAAAGGAAAAACCAAAAGAGGAATTTCTCTTTAAAGAGACACAATATAAAAATAGACCCGTTTATGAAACTTATTATCTGGAGGTGGATCGGAATAAAGAAAATTCGAAGTTAGAAATATTTAAAGAAAAAAAAGATCTCCTCCGCTTTGAAAAAGCCCCTTTGACTATTCTTTTCGACTATAACGAGTGGAATCGGCTATGTCGGTATCAATTAATAAATTGCGATAACTTTGAATGCGATAACTTTGAAAATGTTATAACCGTAAAAAATGAATTGTCAGAATATTTTTTTCATACATGTGAAAGTGATGGAAAAGAAAGAATATTATTTACGTATCCATCCAGTTTGTCTACTTTTTTTCAAATGATACAAAGAAAGATGTCTCTGTTCACACTAAAGAAACTCTCCCCTGATGAATTGTATATTAATTGGAGTTATAATAATAAAGAAAAAAGAAAAACCCTAAGCACCAAATTTCTCAATAGAGTCAAGACTTTAGATAAAACTCTAGATAGAAATTCTCTTATTCTAAATGTACTCGAAAAAAAAAAGAGATTCTGTAAATTAAATAATAATAAAAAAAAAAAAGAATACTTACCTAACGTATACGACCCCTTCTTGAATAGCGCGTCCCGCGGACAAATAAAAAAAAAGTTTTCGCGTTCAATGGAAAACAAAATTGACATACAAAATTACATAGAAAGAGATTGTAAAAATAAGATTCGGGATCTCTTTATTATTAATTTAGAATTTGAACAGAAAAAAAATACATTTGATAGACTAGATAAAAAATCTTTAAGAAAAGAAATCAGTTTTTTGTTAAACTTAATTCATGAATTTGCTGAAAAACCAATATCCAGTTTAAACTTTAGAAAAAATTATTTCTGTCCTGAATATAAAGAAGTAAGAATGAATCTGGAAGGGCGAAAAAGAAAAATCAAATTTATATTGAAAAGAGTTCAAGCGGATCCTAACAATAAAGAAAAAAAAAAAAAAATTATTAGGCTACAAGAAATCATCAAAAAAGTACCTCGATGGTCACTCGAGCCTTTCAATTTGGAACAAACTTTCAATTTGGAACAAGAGGAGGTAGAAAACGAAGAACTTTTTAAATGGTATTCGCCGATTAGTTCAAGAAAAAGAAAACGTGTAGTAGTTTTTAATGATGACCTAGAAGACACCAATACTTCTACTAATACTAATCCCCAAGATCCTAATAATAATGATAATGATAATGAAACAGACGAAATTTCCGTGATACGTTATTCACAACAATCGGATTTTGAGCGAGACATAATCAGAGGCTTGATACGTGCCGAAAGGCGTAAAACAGTTATTTGGACATCTTTTGAAGCAAATGTACATTCCCCCACTTTTTTTGACCAAATAGACAAAGATGTTTCTGTTTCGTTTGATATTTACGAACCAATTAAAAAAAATATCCAAAATTGGATATATAAAAACACAGAATTCAATATTCTAGATTATACAGAGAAAAGGACAAACGAAATTACTAACAAAAGACAAGAACAAAAAAAAAAAATAAGAGAGAAAGCACGTATAGAAATAGGAGAAACCTGGGATAGGATTGTAGTTGCTCAAGTAATAAGAGGTCTTTTATTAGTAACCCAATCAATTCTGAGAAAATATATTATATTACCATCATTGATAATAATTAAAAATATCGGTCGTATACTATTATTTCAATTTCCCGAATGGTCCGATGATTTAAAGGATTGGAAGAGAGAAATGCATGTTAAATGCACCTATAATGGTGTTCAATTATCAGAAAAAGAATTTCCTAAAAACTGGTTACGAGATGGTATTCAGATAAAGATCCTATTTCCTTTTCGTCTCAAACCTTGGCACAAATCTAAGTTTAAGCGACGAGAAACTTATACCTATCCACTGAAAAATAACGAAAAAAAAAATGATTTTTTTTTTTTAACAGTTTTTGGAATGGAAACTGAACTTCCTTTTGGTTCTCCACAAAAACAACTTTCAGTTTTTGAACCGATTCTTAAAGAACTCAAAAAAAAACTTATAAAATTGAAAAATAAATGTTTGAAAGTTCTAATAATTTTAAACGTAATTTTAAACGAAAGAAGAAATTTTTTTATAAATATCTCAAAAGAAAAAAAAAAATGGTTTATTAAAAATATTAAATTTATAAAACAAAAAATAAAAAAATTATCACAAACGAACCTAATTCTATTATTTGGATGGAGCCAAATAGAAATATATGAATTGAATAAAAGCAAAAAAGAAAAAACTTTGATAATAAATAATGAGATAATTCATGAATCATCGATTAACAGTGAATCTACGAATTGCACTAGTTTTTCCTTGACAAAAACAAAAATACAAGACCTAACTGATAGAAGAAAGACAATCATAAATCAAATACAAAGAATTTCAAAAAACAACAAAAAAAAATTGATACGCCTACATAGAAATATTAGTTTTAACAAAATTAGTTATGATAATAAAAGATTGGAATCGCCTAAAAATATTAGGCATCTATTAAAAAGAAAAAATGTTCAACTAATTCGTAAAGCAAATTATTTTATAACCTTTTTCCTTGAAAGGATATATATAAATATATTTTTTTATATAAAAAATATTCCTAGAATAAGTGCACAACCTTTTTGTTATTTTTTTCTTGAATCAACAAAAAAAATTCTTAATAAATACAGTTCCTATACTAACTCTATTTACAATAATGAAACAAATCAAGAAAAAACAAATCAAAATAAAACTCAGCTTATTTATACTATAAAAGAGTCATTTTTTAATATTAGAAATAAGAACTCAAGTATTTTTTGTGACTTATTGTATTTGTCACAAGCATATGTCTTTTACAAATTATCACAAAACACAGTTTTTAACTTTTATAATTTATATAAGTTAAAGTTGAGATATGTCTTTCAATATAATGGAACATCTCTTTTTCTTAAGAATGAAATAAAGGATTATTTTTTTGGGACACATAAAATATTACATTCCGACTTCAGACATATGAAGCTCCTAAATTCTGGAATATATCAATGTAAAAATTGGATAAAAGGTGATTATCAAGATGACTTATCTCAGTCTACGTTCGTGCCAAAAAAAAATAAAAATATAGAAAATCAACACTTTATAATTCAAAATAAACATTTAAACGAACTTTATTCATATGAAAAAAACCAATTAATTAACTTAGAAAAAAAAAAAGTTCAAAAACAGCATAAATACAACCTTTTATCATATAATTTTATTAAGTATAAGAAGGATGCGTATATTTTTGGATTACCCTTTCAAGTAAATCATAACCAATATATTTTTTATAATTACAACGAACATAAACGAAAAGTTTTTAATACCCCGGTAGGTATTCCGATCAATAATTATTTAGTAGAAATAGAAAAAAATATTATAGCTATAAAGAAAAATACGGATAGAAAATATTTTGATTGGATATTTCTCAATTTTCGTCGTAGTAAGATTAGAACTAATAATTATAAAAAAATTAAAATCGACAAAAAAGGTCTTTTTTTTTTTTCTTCCACGATTCCTGAAAATAAAGAAATCATCCCGTCCAATAAAACAAAAATTTTTGATTGGATGCGAATGAATGAAGAAATACTCAGTTGTCCCATATCAAATTTCGAGCTTTGGTTTTTCCCAGAATTTTTGATACTTTCTAATTCATATAAAATTAAGTCACGTTACATACCAACCAAATTTATAGTTAATGTAAACGAAAATCCCAGTGAAAATAAAAACATCACTGTAAAAGTAAAAAAAAAAAATATTTTTCTATCCATTTTTTCAAATGAAAAAAAATCTCTTGAATTAGAAAAAGAAAATAAAAGAGAAAAAAAACGCGCAGTCCAAGCAGATTTTGAATCAACTATATTAAACCACGAAAAATCTATTGAAGAAAATTCTGCAGTATCAAAGGTGAAAAAAAAAAAAAAACAATACAAGAAGAACATACACATAGACGCGGGGTTTGAGTTATTACTAAAAAGATATTTGCTTTTTCAATTCAGATGGAATGATTTTTTAAATCACAAAACAATGAATAACATTAAACTATATTGTCTGCTGCTTAGACTGATAAACCCAAAAGAAGTTACTATGGCCTCTATTCAAAGGGGAGAACTGAGTCTGGATATTTTAATAATTCAGAAAAATTTAACTTTTACAGAATTGCTTAAAAAGGGACTATTTATTATCGAACCCATTCGTCTGTCTATAAAAAAGGAAGGAAAATTTATTATGTATCAAACTATAGGTATTTCGCTGGTTCATAAGAGTAAGTACACAATTAATCAAAGGTACCGAGAAAAAACCCATGTTGATAAGAAGAATTCTGATAAATTCATTACAAAACATCAAAAGATGACTGAAAATAGAGCCAAAAATCATTATGATTTGTTTGTTCCTGAAAGTATTTTATCCCCTAGACGTCGTAGAGAATTGAGAATTCTAATTTGTTTCTATTTTATGAATAGAAATGGTATGCCCCTAAATACGACAGTTTGTAATGAAAATAAGGTAAAGAGTCCAAAAAGAAATAACACTAGACTAATTAAATTGAAGTTCTTTCTTTGGCCTAATTATCGATTAGAAGATTTCGCTTGTATCAATCGCTATTGGTTTGATACCAATAATGGCAGTCGGTTCAGTATGGTAAGGACACATATGTATCCACAATTTAAAAATGAACGAACTATGTACTGAAAAAAAGTTAAATACGGATGTATGTAGTTTATTTCCCGTGCTGGATTGCGTATATGAAGACAAACAAAAAGAAGCACACATACGTTTTTTTACAGTTTGATACATGATACTAATTCAAGGTTTCAGAAGAAAATGACATATCAATATCTATAAATGATAAAAAAATATTCGTCAGTTATTTTATTTTAAAATTTGAATTTTATTTAGGGGTATAATTTTTCGCTTTTGTGAGTGTCGACGACCATCTTGTTGTCTACCTAATTCCAATCTATTCCAATAAATTTAAAAATTGCTAATTTTAAACAAAATTAAGATTATTCTATTGTGTATGCAAAAAAAAAACTGAGTAGCACTATTATTATTATTGATCAATAAAAATATCTAGTAATTAAGTACCAGTGGGAGGAGGGGGAAAAGATTTATGGTAAAAAAGTCATTCATCTCGATTATTTCGTACGAAGAAAACGAAGAAAATAGGGGGTCTGTTGCATTTCAAATATTAAGGCTCACTAATAGGATACGAACACTTTCGTCACATTTGGAAGTGCACAGAAAAGACTATTTATCTAAGAGAGGCCTCCGTAAAATTTTGGGAAAACGCCAAAGGATGCTGTCTTATTTGTCAAAGAAAAATAGAATATGTTATAAACAATTAATAAATCAGTTAAATATTCGGGACTCAAAAACGCGTTAATTTGAAGCGTCGTTTTGAATTATTTGATTTATTAGATCTTGAATTTTAATGAACTTATTTTCACTTTCAGTAATTCATCAAAGAATGAACGGAGTAAAAATCTATGAATATACCAGCTATAAGAAATGATCTCATGATAGTAAATATGGGCCCCCACCACCCATCAATGCATGGTGTTCTTCGACTCATGGTTACTCTCGACGGTGAAGATGTTATTGATTGTGAACCAATATTAGGGTATTTACATCGAGGAATGGAAAAAATTGCGGAAAATCGAACAATTATACAATATCTACCTTATGTAACACGTTGGGATTATTTAGCTACCATGTTCACAGAAGCAATAACCGTAAACGGGCCAGAGTTGTTGGGAAATATCCAAGTACCGAAAAGAGCCAGCTATATCCGAACAATTATGTTGGAGTTGAGTCGTATAGCTTCGCATCTCTTATGGCTCGGTCCTTTTATGGCAGATATTGGGGCGCAGACTCCTTTCTTCTATATTTTCAGAGAAAGAGAATTGGTATATGATCTATTTGAAGTCGCCACTGGTATGAGAATGATGCATAATTTTTTTCGTATTGGCGGAGTAGCGGCCGATTTGCCTTATGGCTGGATCGATAAATGTTTAGATTTTTGCGATTATTTTTTAACAGGAGTTACTGAATATCAAAAACTTATTACACGAAATCCTATTTTTTTAGAACGAGTTGAAGGGGTAGGTGTTATTGGAAGAGAAGAAGTAAAAAATTGGGGTTTATCAGGACCAATGCTGCGAGCTTCTGGAATACAATGGGATCTCCGTAAAGTTGATCATTATGAGTGTTACGACGAATTTGATTGGGAAGTACAGTGGCAAAAAGAAGGAGATTCATTAGCTCGTTATCTAGTCCGAATTGGGGAAATGACAGAATCCATAAAAATTATTCAACAGGCTCTAGAAGGAATTCCGGGGGGGCCATATGAGAATTTAGAAATCCGATACTTGGATAGAGAAAGGAATCCAGAATGGAATGATTTTGACTATCGATTTATTAGTAAAAAACCTTCTCCCACATTTGAATTGCCGAAACAAGAACTCTATGTGAGAGTTGAAGCCCCAAAAGGAGAATTGGGTATTTTTATAATAGGGGATCAGAGCCTTTTTCCTTGGAGGTGTAAAATCCGCCCGCCTGGTTTTATCAATTTGCAAATTCTTCCGCAGTTAGTTAAAAGCATGAAATTGGCTGATATTATGACAATACTCGGTAGCATAGATATCATTATGGGAGAAGTTGATCGTTGAAATGCTAATTGATAGAACAGAAATACAAGATCTCAATTCTTTTTCTAGATTGGAATTTTTAAAAGAGGCTTATGGGATTATATGGATACTTATTCCTATTTTTACTCCTGTATTGGGAATCACAGTGGGTGTACTAGTTATTGTATGGTTAGAAAGAGAAATATCCGCAGGGATACAACAACGTATTGGCCCTGAATATGCGGGACCTTTAGGCGTTCTTCAAGCGTTAGCCGATGGGACAAAACTTCTTTTCAAAGAAAATCTCTTTCCATCTAGAGGAGATACTCGTTTATTCAGTATCGGACCCTCCATAGCGGTCATATCCATTTTAGTAAGCTATTCAGTAGTTCCTTTTGGTTATCGCCTTGTTTTATCGGATCTAAATATCAGTCTTTTTTTATGGATTGCCATTTCAAGTATTTCTCCCATCGGCCTTCTTATGTCAGGATACGGGTCAAATAATAAATATTCTTTTTTAGGTGGTCTACGAGCTGCTGCTCAATCGATTAGTTATGAAATACCATTAACTTTATGTGTGTTATCAATATCTCTACGTGCGATTCGTTAAAACATAAATTATTCTCTATTTCTTCCTTTATAGTAATTAATAGTAATTAAAAGAAATAGTAAGAGGAATTGAGTAAATATCTTCGTTTTTTATTCAGTATTCGGCTGGATGAACTAAATCAGAAAGTTATATGAGTGAAAGAAAACAGCTTAAATTGGCAGTAAAAAAATTGAGTCTCATTTTCTATGTATAAGAGTTAGAGAGCTGAACGAAAATAAACATAAGCGGAAGAAAGGGTTTGCCCCAAGATTAGGTAATTAGTGATCCTGACTTGAAGCGGGTTAAAAAAAAAAAAAGATCCACCATAGTGAGTTTTCACTATGGTTTGTATGTATTATCATACATGGATTACACAAAAACGAGTGGATGAGTAGAAACACCAAGATACACAAAGGATTTGTAATGGAGATTATGTAAAAGAATATTTCTGCATTGCATAATGTACAAAGAATAGTAATGGGGCTTTAAGTTGGTAGAAATTATTAGGCAGTACTTCCCACGATTCTGATCCAGAGTATGCTCCTATCCGTCGATTAAATAAATGACTATTGGAAACGAAATAATCCTTTGTTTTGATTTTATAAATACACTTTTCGCAGAAATAGAAAGAAGAATAGAAACGAAAAAAAAGAGAAAGAAATACAATTAAAGTATAAAAAGTAAGAAAAAAGAAATTTTTTATTATTTACTTTCTCTAATTCATATTTATATAGATAGCATTCGTATCAGAATTCACGAATTAATGTATAATTATTTTCGTAAGTGAAAAGGAGGGGTTATTGATATCTTTATAAGGAGTATTTGATTGAAGAATTAAGTTATTACTCAACAAAGAAAACTTAAAATTATTACTTAAATTATTAAATGAAAGGACGAGATCAATTCAGAAGCACTTTAATTTATTTAATTTACATTTATATTATTAATAATATAAATTATTATTAAAGTATAACAGACAGAATTCAATTGGTCTAATTCGGGATCGTACAAAAAAATTTGATCTTATACATCTTATAAAAATAGAAAATATCAAGAGATCAAGAGAAAAGAATACCGACTCAATCTTTAGATTTATTTAAGGGCCTCAAGGAGCCGTATGTGGTGAAAATCTCATGTACGGTTCTGGAATAGCGATGAAACAGTGATGGTATCACCGACTAGAATTATCTAACAGTTCAAGTACAGTTGATATAGTTGAGGCACAATCAAAATATGGTTTTTGGGGGTGGAATTTGTGGCGTCAACCTATAGGGTTTATTATTTTTCTAATTTCTTCCCTAGCAGAATGTGAAAGATTACCTTTTGATTTACCAGAAGCAGAAGAAGAATTAGTAGCAGGTTATCAAACCGAATACTCAGGTATCAAATTTGGTTTATTTTACGTTGCTTCCTATTTAAACCTATTAGTTTCTTCATTATTTGTAACAGTTCTTTATTTGGGCGGTTGGAATTTCTCTATTCCGTACATATTTGTTTCTGAGTTTTTTGAACTAAATAAAACATACGGTGTTTTTGAACCAGCAATTGATATGTTTATTACATTATCTAAAACTTATTTGTTCTTGTTCATTCCTATCACAACAAGATGGACTTTACCTAGGATAAGAATGGACCAGCTATTGAATCTTGGATGGAAATTTCTTTTACCTATTTCTCTCGGTAATCTATTATTAACAACTTCTTCTCAACTATTTTCACTGTAAACGAATATTATATTCTATATTTCCTGCTTGGATCAAACAAGATAAATAAACAAAGAGAAAATTATATATATTCACGACATGTTCCCTATGATAACTGGATTCATGAACTATGGTCAACAAACAGTACGAGCTGCAAGGTACATTGGTCAAAGTTTCATGATTACCTTATCCCACGTAAATCGTTTACCTATAACTATTCAATATCCTTATGAAAAGGTAATCACCGCAGGGCGTTTCCGTGGCCGAATACATTTTGAATTTGATAAATGTATTGCTTGTGAAGTATGTGTTCGTGTATGTCCGATAGATCTACCCCTCGTTGATTGGAAATTGGAAACTGATATTCGCAAGAAACAATTACTTAATTACAGTATTGATTTTGGAATCTGTATATTTTGTGGTAACTGTGTTGAGTATTGTCCAACAAATTGTTTATCAATGACTGAAGAATATGAACTGTCTACTTATGATCGTCACGAATTGAATTATAATCAAATTTCCCTGGGTCGTTTACCAATGTCAGTAATTGATGATTATACAATTCGAACAATTTTGAATTCGACTAAAAAAAAAAAGAAGTAAATCCTTGATTAAAGAAAATTTTGTAATTACTAGGGTTAAGTTTTTATTTAAAGAAATGAGTTTGTCCGTTTGGTCTCAATAATCAATAACTACAAATATCAACAGGTGATTGATTTATTGGTAAGAATTACGTCGTAATTTGTATTGAAATTTCATAAATTAATATCTCTGATATTATTTCGAAATGTATAGTTTCGTATTCGAGCTACTCGTACTCTATTCAGAAAAAACATTAAATTTGTCCAATAAATGTACCCAGATTAATTCACACTTCTTAGGATTTAATGCAAGTGTAGAAATTTATTATGAATCATCAACTATCTTTTATCTTTTCTGGTCTGGTTCTGAATAAGGTCATGAAAAAGATTTCGATTTATCTATCTCTTATCTTACATATAATGGATTTGCATGTACCCATACATGATTTTATTTTAGTCTTTCTGGGATTAGGTCTTATCTTAGGAGGTCTAGGAGTAGTATTATTTACCAACCCAATTTATTGTGCTTTTTCGTTGGGATTAGTTCTTGTTTCTATATCTCTATTATATATTCTATCAAATTCATATTTTGTAGCTGCTGCCCAACTCCTTATTTACGTGGGAGCTATAAATGTTTTAATCATATTTGCTGTGATGTTTATGAATGGTTCAGAATATTACACAGATTTTAATCTTTGGACCGTTGGGAATGGGGTTACTTTACTGGTTTGTACAAGTATTTTTGGTTTACTAATGACTATTATTACAGATACGTCATGGTACGGTATTATTTGGACTACACGATCAAACCAGATTATAGAACACGATTTGATAAGTAATAGTCAACAAATTGGAATTCATTTATCAACAGATTTTTTTCTTCCATTTGAATTCATTTCAATAATTCTTTTAGCCGCTTTGATAGGTGCAATTTCTGTGGCGCGCCAATAATAAATCTCTCAAATTATCAACTTATCAACAAATTAAACTTTATTTTGTGTTATCACATTTATTTCCCTTCAATTCGAATTTAAAAATTTTTATGTCTAAAATAGAAATTATTTTATTCAACGTCTTCACAATATATTTGTTTGTTTATTTATATACGGAATGCGTTACCTTGTTGTTTATATTATATTTAAATGAATCGAAATGAATAAAATAAGGAGTTGGTTAATGATGCTCGAACATGTACTTGTTTTGAGTGCCTACTTATTTTCTATTGGCATCTATGGATTGATCACCAGCCGAAATATGGTTAGAGCTCTTATGTGTCTTGAACTTATACTGAATGCGGTTAATATAAATTTAGTAACATTTGCTGATTTTTTTGATAGGCGCCAAGTAAAAGGAAATATTTTCTCCATTTTTGTTATAGCCATTGCAGCCGCTGAAGCAGCTATTGGACCAGCTATTGTTTCGTCAATTTATCGTAACAGAAAATCAACTCATATCAATCAATCGAATTTGTTGAATAAGTAATATGAATTATTAAGTAGTATTAACCAAACTATAAAAATTAGAATAGAGAATATTCATAAATTTGAATTAGTGTGTATGATACATAATGTAGGATCATGTTTGCGAAAATATAATAAATCAAAGTATCTTGGTTCTTTCCTACCAGTCGACCCCTAAGTAGATTGATTAGAAAATTTATAAAAATTCTGGTAAATCTAAATCGTTGATTCATCTGGTATTTAAATATATGATTCATTTACAAGTTTACTAGATCGAAAATGTTTTATTAAAAAAAAGAAGCGAGATAGATCCAATGTCACATTCCGTAAAGATTTATGATACGTGTATAGGGTGTACTCAATGTGTTCGAGCTTGCCCCACAGATGTATTAGAAATGATACCTTGGGACGGGTGTAAAGCTAAGCAAATTGCTTCTGCTCCGAGAACAGAGGACTGTGTGGGTTGTAAAAGATGTGAATCCGCCTGCCCAACGGATTTCTTGAGTGTTCGAGTTTATTTGTGGCATGAAACAACTCGAAGTATGGGTCTAGCTTATTGATACGTTTCAAAAAATCCGACTTGAATACGACCCCATTTTATTTTTTTACCTTTACCGACAAAAGCGCATGCTCAAATATATATATATAAATATATATATTTTTGAGCACGCGCTTTTCTGGTCCAAGTGTATCTTGTTTTTACCACGAATTTTTTCCCTTGGTTAACGATAGTTGTAGTTTTGCCCATATTTGCAGGTTCCTTAATTTTTTTATTTCCTCATAAAGGAAATAAGGTAATTAAGTGGTATACTATATCTATATGTATAATAGAACTCCTTCTAACAACCTATGTATTCGGGTATCATTTCCAATTGGACGAGACAGTAATCCAATTGATAGAGGATTATAAATGGATCGATTTTTTTGATTTTTCCTGGAGATTGGGAATAGATGGAATTTCTATAGGACCCATTTTGCTGACGGGGTTTATAACAACTTTAGCCACTTTAGCGGCTCGGCCGGTTACTCGAGAGTCCCGATTATTCCATTTCTTTATGTTAGCAATGTATAGCGGTCAAATAGGACCATTTTCTTCTCAAGACATTTTACTTTTTTTCATCATGTGGGAATTAGAATTAATTCCAGTTTATCTACTTATATCCATGTGGGGAGGAAAGAAACGTTTGTATTCAGCTACAAAATTTATTTTGTACACTGCAGGAAGTTCCGCCTTTTTATTAATGGCAATTCTAGGTATTTGTTTAGTTGGTTCTAATGAACCAACATTAAATTTTGAAACATCAGCTAATCAATCGTATCCTGTAGCACTCGAAATTCTATTCTATATTGGATTTTTTATTGCTTTTGCTGTTAAATCGCCGATTATACCCTTACATACTTGGTTACCAGACACTCATGGAGAGGCACATTACAGTACTTGTATGCTTCTAGCCGGAATCTTATTAAAAATGGGAGCGTATGGATTAGTTCGGATCAATATGGAATTATTACCCCGCGCCCATTCTATATTTTCTCCTTGGTTGATGATAGTCGGCACAATTCAAATAATCTATGCAGCTTTAACATCTCCTGGTCAACGTAATTTAAAAAAAAGAATAGCTTATTCCTCCGTATCTCATATGGGTTTCATAATTATAGGACTTGGCTCTATAAGCGAGACAGGGCTCAACGGATCCATTTTACAAATAATCTCTCATGGATTTATTGGAGCTGCTTGTTTTTTCTTGGCAGGAACGAGTTATGATCGAATACGTCTCGTTTATCTTGATGAAATGGGCGGAATGGCTATCACACTTCCAAAAATATTTACGACTTTCAGTATCTTATCAATGGCCTCTCTTGCATTACCGGGCATGAGCGGTTTTGTCGCAGAATTGATAGTATTTTTTGGAATACTGACTAGCCAAAAATTTCTCTTAATGCCAAAAATACTAATTACTTTTGTAATGGCAATTGGAATAATATTAACTCCTATTTATTCATTATCGATGTTACGCCAGATGTTCTATGGATACAAGCTTTTCAATGCCCCAAATTCTTATTTTGTTGATTCTGGGCCGCGAGAATTGTTCGTTTCCATCTCTATTCTTTTACCTGTAATATCCATTGGTATTTATCCAGATTTCGTTTTCTCACTATCAGTTGACAAAGTCGAAGCTCTTATATCTAATTATTTTTATCCATAGTTTTCGTTAGTAAACCAAAACAAAAAGCCTATGATTTGAAAATTTGTTTGTTCGACAATGAAAAAAAGTTTTTTTTATTCTCTGAAATTTGAGAAAAATAACGTTATAATTCTATTTTATATTATAACCAGGTATGTAATCAAGCGAAAACCCTTTGCTTTGATTTTATTCATAACCATTACTTGATTCAAAGGGTTCTCGCTTGATTACACGAAGTTTTCTTATATACACTTATACTGTCCTATGTTTATTTTGTATTTTTCAAGTACTTTCCTTTCTTAAATTCAATTAGATGGTAATGTAAATGAACCATAACTATGTAACCCTATTCCTAATAAATTAACCCCAAAATAGCATATCCAAATTATAAGAAAGCCCAGGGAGGCCACAATTGCAGAATTTACACTTTCAAAATTCTTATTTGTTCGAGTATGTAAATAAATGGCAAATACGGTCCAAGTAATAAATGCCCAAGTCTCCTTTGGATCCCAACTCCAATATGATCCCCAGGCTTCATTAGCCCATACTGCTCCCGAAAGAATACCTATCGTTAAAAAGATAAAGCCTAAACTAATAATACGATAACTCCAAAGATCCAATTGTTGAATCCATTGAAACCTGTAATAATTGCTAGACGAAAGAAAAGACGTGTTTATTAAACGATTCTTTTTTTCTATTATGTATTGAATCTCGCCCAGCGAAAATAGCTCATTTACTAATTTTTTTCTTTTATTTAAAATCCTTATGAAATTTTGAAATGTAATAACTAGAAGAACTAGTGATAATAATGATCCGCATAAGAGAGCTGTATAGCCCAATACCATCATACTTACGTGCATCATTAACCAATGGGATTGGAGAGCGGGTACTAATATTTCGGATCGATTCATTTCATTTAAAAGACCTGAAGTAGCAAAACCTTGGGTAAAAACAGCACTTGGCGCGGTTAGTGCGTTTAAATTTAAATTTTTTTTTTTTTTAAATACGGAACCGTATGAATACTGGAGAAACTCCATGAAAGAAAGATTAATGATTCATATAAATTACTTAATGGTAAATGTTGTAAATAAATCCAACGAGTAACTAATAATCCTGTTATACAGGAAAAAGTAACCATCATCCCCTTTTCTGACGAATCATATAATCCTACGATTTCTTTTACTAATGAGGTTAGCAAATTAATTGTAATTACAATTGAAACCACTGAAAAGGATATATGTGTTAATATATGCTGTAAAGTTAAAAAGATCATAAAATTTATTTAATAAAAAAAAAAAATAAGGGAATTGAATATTCAATTCAGTATAGGACTTACTCTTTTAGAAGAGGCCATGCCGCCACTCGGACTCGAACCGAGATGCTCTAGCACTGCTTCCTAAGAGCAGCGTGTCTACCGATTTCACCATAGCGGCTTGTTCGAAATCATAATAACCTTTTTTTATTCAATTGTCGAGAGTGAAGTAATAAATTAACGATAAATTTATATGTTTTTGATTGATCTTCCAGCTATAATCACTTAAAAAAGAACTAAAAATAAATAAACTAAAAGGCTTTTTGAGTTTATTAATTGGGTTAAACTAAAAGTTAGTATCTATTGATAATAACTTAAAGAAAGAATGATTTAGAAAACACATTTTGACTTTAATGAATGAGTTTGAATAACCTATATAGTGACTACAAATTTTCTTTAATGCTCGTTTATAATTAGTTTCATAATTATATTCAATATAAATTTTTTTAATATACTAAATATTAGAGTTCTGCTATAAAATATAGATAATACAAGCGAAAACTTTTTTTAGTATCGAATCGATGGGGATTTTTATTTTCCCCATCATAAAAAGGATAAAGCATACTCAAAAGAAAGGTTAAATCTTGTTATTGCATTTATTCTTTATTTTTTTAATTAAAAAAATAAAGTAAAAACAAGTATAGCATTTTAATTTCAATTTAAGTATACACAAGAATTTTTTTTTTTTTTTAGATATATATTTATATTAACCTATATAAATATATAAATTTTAACTTAAAACTTAATATTATTTTATTAGAATTCTTATTATTTTTATTTTATTAAATATAGAAATAAAATAGACAGTATTTATATAATACCAATTTTAATTTTTAATATAATACAATTTGTTTTTTATTATAAAATTACTTGTAATATCAAATAAAACTTAGAAATAAATTTAGAAACAAATTAGACTGACTGATTTTCGAATCAAAACAATTCATATTATTTCAACCTTTGATTATTTCTTTTTTGCATAAAAAAAACTTTTCGAATGCCTTGTAGAAAGAGATTTACCTAACGAAAAGGCTTTCAATGCTGACCAATATCCTTTCTTTTTCCAAATATTTTTACGAATACGTTTTTTTGAGATAGAAGTACGTTTTTTCGGAACTGCCATTAAAAATTTATAATAAGTTTTTAGTTTCTATAGTTCTATGTCAAAGACATCTATTATCTAGTCTTCAAAACCAATTGTTCTTTAATTATCACTCTCTATTTATTTTATAGATTGTACTCCCCTTCATAAAAAAAAAAAATGACTCTATAAAAATAAAAATCGCATAAATATACTACTCGGAACAAAAATATAAAATATATTATAATATATGTTATTATAAAAAAAAAATATTTTTTCTATTTCATCACAATCTAAAATAATTCACATTTATTTTATTATTTCTCTTATATTCTCATTCAAATCCATATTTAGAAATAAAAAAAGATAAAAAAAAGTTTTTAGAAAACGATTTATATGGGCATTTAAAAAATTAGACATACTCGATTTTTTTTTCATAAAGCTTTACAAAAAGTATTATGTTTATTTATTTCTTTTTTCAATAGTAATTTGTTCATATCATTTGAACAATTTTAAGCTCTTGATTTAATGAATTTTTTATTTTTTTTTTTTAAGGATTCAAAATAATGTAAGGCTAGAATTTTTTTTTTTTATTAACCGATCCTTTTCATTTCAAAAAAAAAAATAAGAGTCGGTAAATCAGAAACAATTAATTATGATAAAACTAAAAAGATTTTTATGGAATATACATATCAATATTCATGGATTTTACCTTTTATTCCCCTGCCAGTTCCTATATTAATAGGAGTAGGACTTCTACTTTTTCCAACGGCAACAAGGGATCTTCGCCGTATGTGGGTTTTTCCTAGTGTTTTATTCTTAAGTATAGTTATGAGTTTTTCAACCTATCTATTTATTCAACAAAAAAATAACCCTTCTATCTATCTATCTATATGGTCTTGGACTATCAATAATGACTTTTCGTTAGACTTTGGTTTTTTGGTTGACCCACTTACTTCTATTATGTTAATATTAATCACTACGGTTGGAATTATGGTTCTTATTTATAGTGACAATTATATGTCTCATGATCAGGGATATTTGAGATTTTTTGCTTATATGAGTTTTTTCAATATTTCAATGTTAGGATTAGTTACTAGTTCTAATCTGATACAAATTTATTTTTTTTGGGAATTAGTTGGAATATGCTCTTATCTATTAATCGGTTTTTGGTTCACCCGGCCTACTGCAGCGAATGCTTGTCAAAAAGCGTTTGTGACTAATCGCGTGGGAGATTTTGGTTTATTATTAGGCATTTTGGGCTTTTATTGGATAACGGGCAGTTTAGAGTTTTGGGATTTGTTTGAAATATTCAATAACTTGGTTTCTAATAATGAAGTTAATTTTTTATTTGCTACTTTGTGTGCCTTTCTATTATTTGCTGGTGCAATTGCTAAATCTGCTCAGTTTCCTCTTCATGTATGGTTACCCGATGCTATGGAAGGGCCTACCCCTATTTCAGCTCTTATACATGCCGCTACTATGGTAGCAGCCGGAATTTTTCTTATCGCCCGGCTTCTCCCGCTTTTAATAGTTTTACCCTACATAATGAATCTAATAGCTTTGATAGGTCTAATAACCTTATTTTTAGGGGCCACTTTAGCTCTTTCTCAAAAAGATATTAAGAGAGGTTTAGCTTATTCTACAATGTCTCAATTGGGTTATATGATATTAGCTCTAGGTATGGGTTCGTATCGAGCTGCTTTGTTTCATTTGATTACTCATGCTTATTCCAAAGCATTGTTGTTTTTAGGATCTGGATCTATTATTCATTCAATGGAAACTATTGTTGGCTATTCTCCAAATAAAAGCCAGAATTTGGTTCTTATGGGAGG